GTCTCCGTAGCTTAATCAACCAAAGCATGGCACTGAAGATGCCAAGATGGCCGCTGCATGCACCCGAAGACAAAAGACTTAGTCCTAACCTTACCGTTAATTCTTGCTAGATACATACATGCAAGTATCCGCGCCCCAGTGTAAATGCCCTCGAGTCCTTGCTAAGGAAAGAGGAGCGGGTATCAGGCACACACAACTGTAGCCCAAGACACCTTGCTCAGCCACACCCCCACGGGTACTCAGCAGTAGTTAACATTAAGCAATAAGTGCAAGCTTGACTTAGTTATAGCAGTCCCAGGGTTGGTAAATCTTGTGCCAGCCACCGCGGTCACACAAGAGACCCAAATTAACCGTATACGGCGTAAAGAGTGGCACTATGATATCACAGTGACTAGGATTGAAATGCAACTAAGCTGTCATAAGCCCAAGGTGTACTTAAGATCGCCCTTAAGATGATCCTAGTACTTCTGATTGATTTAACCCCACGAAAGCTAGGGCACAAACTGGGATTAGATACCCCACTATGCCTAGCCCTAAATCTCGATGCTTGCCGTACCAAAGCATCCGCCCGAGAACTACGAGCGCAAACGCTTAAAACTCTAAGGACTTGGCGGTGCCCCAAACCCACCTAGAGGAGCCTGTTCTATAATCGATAACCCACGATTCACCCGACCACCTTTCGCCAAAACAGCCTACATACCGCCGTCGCCAGCTCACCTTCCCTGAAAGCCCAATAGTGAGCACAATAGCCCAATCTGCTAGTAAGACAGGTCAAGGTATAGCCTATGAGGTGGGAGAAATGGGCTACATTTTCTACGATAGAAAACCCACGAAAGGGGACATGAAACAGCCCCCGGAAGGCGGATTTAGCAGTAAAGCGGGACAATAGAGCCCCCTTTAAGTTGGCCCTGGGGCACGTACATACCGCCCGTCACCCTCCTCACAAGCCACCAACAAACCATAACTAATAAACCTTATGGCTAAAGATGAGGTAAGTCGTAACAAGGTAAGTGTACCGGAAGGTGCACTTAGCATACCAAGACGTAGCTATAAAATAAAGCATTCAGCTTACACCTGAAAGATATCTACCAAGCACCGGATCGTCTTGAGGCCTACTCTAGCCCAACCACACTGCACAAACAGCAACAATAAAAATCCACTTTACTACCTAACTAAAACATTCTTTAAACTTAGTATAGGCGATAGAAAAGGACCCCCCCCCCCCCCCCGCGCGATAGAAATTTTGTACCGTAAGGGAAAGATGAAATAACAATGAAAAACCAAGCAATGAGCGGCAAAGATTAACCCTTGTACCTTTTGCATCATGATTTAGCGAGAACAACCAAGCAAAATGAGTTTAAGCTTGCCCCCCCGAAACCCAAGCGAGCTACTTGCAAGCAGCTACCCCTGAGCGAACCCGTCTCTGTTGCAAAAGAGTGGGATGACTTGCCAGTAGAGGTGAAAAGCCTACCGAGCTGGGTGATAGCTGGTTGCCTGTAAAATGAATCTCAGTTCCCTCCTGACCCCTCTTCCCCGGACACAAGCCTTAGCCCATATGTAGTGAGTCAAGAGCAATTTAAAGGGGGTACAGCTCCTTTAAAAAAGAATACAATCTCCACTAGCGGATAACCACTCAACTTCCCCCGTACTGTGGGCCCTCAAGCAGCCACCAATAAAGAGTGCGTCAAAGCTCCACACACAAAAATTCAACAACAGTATGACTCCCTTTCCACCAACGGGCCAACCTATATTAATAGGAGTATCAATGCTAAAATGAGTAACTAGGGCTACCCCTCAATTAAGCGCAAACTTACATTCTCACATTATTAACAGACATGAACAATACCCCAATTAAAACAAGATTAAAGTATTGACCTACCCTGTTACCCCAACTCAGGAGCGCATATTTAGAAAGATTAAAATCTGTAGAAGGAACTAGGCAAACCCAAGGCCCGACTGTTTACCAAAAACATAGCCTTCAGCCCACCAAGTATTGAAGGTGATGCCTGCCCAGTGACATGACGTTTAACGGCCGCGGTATCCTAACCGTGCAAAGGTAGCGCAATCAATTGTCCCATAAATCGAGACTTGTATGAATGGCTAAACGAGGTCTTAACTGTCTCCTACAGATAATCAGTGAAATTGATCTTCCTGTGCAAAAGCAGGAATACCCACATAAGACGAGAAGACCCTGTGGAACTTAAAAATCAGCGACCACCACACACAAACCTAACCCTACCAGGCTCACCATCCTCAAACTCTGGTCCGCATTTTTCGGTTGGGGCGACCTCGGAGAAAAATAGATCCTCCAAAAATAAGACCACACCTCTTGACCAAGAGCAACCCCTCAACGTACTAACAGTAACCAGACCCAATACACTTGATCAATGGACCAAGCTACCCCAGGGATAACAGCGCAATCTCCTCTAAGAGCCCGCATCGACGAGGAGGTTTACGACCTCGATGTTGGATCAGGACATCCTAATGGTGCAGCCGCTATTAAGGGTTCGTTTGTTCAACGATTAATAGTCCTACGTGATCTGAGTTCAGACCGGAGCAATCCAGGTCGGTTTCTATCTATGACACACTTTCTCTAGTACGAAAGGACCGAGAAAGTGGGGCCAATACTACAAGCACGCCCTCCCCCCAAGTAATGCACCCAACTAAATTACCTACGGACACCCCACACTACCACTCCTAGAAAAGGACCAGCTAGCGTGGCAGAGCTTGGTAAATGCAAAAGGCTTAAGCCCTTTACCCAGAGGTTCAAATCCTCTCCCTAGCCCCCATGACCCGCCCACCTACCCTAACTTACCTCATCATGTCCTTGTCCTATGCAATCCCAATCCTAATTGCCGTGGCATTTCTAACACTAGTTGAGCGGAAAGTTCTGAGCTATATACAAGCTCGAAAAGGCCCAAACATTGTAGGCCCATTCGGGCTATTACAACCTGTAGCTGACGGAGTCAAACTATTCACCAAAGAGCCAATCCGTCCATCTACTTCCTCCCCGTTTCTCTTCCTTATAACCCCCATACTGGCCCTTCTTTTAGCACTTACTATCTGAATCCCCCTTCCCCTTCCATTTTCCCTAACTGACCTAAACTTAGGCCTCCTCTTCCTCTTGGCCATATCCAGCCTAGCGGTCTACTCAATCCTATGATCAGGCTGAGCCTCAAACTCAAAATACGCCCTAATCGGAGCCCTACGGGCGGTAGCACAAACCATCTCCTACGAAGTAACACTAGCTATTATTCTCCTATCCGTAATCTTACTTAGCGGAAACTACACCCTGAATACCCTCGCCACCACCCAAGAACCCCTATACCTTGTCTTCTCCTCATGACCCCTTGCAATAATATGATATATCTCAACCCTTGCTGAAACAAATCGCGCCCCCTTCGACCTCACAGAAGGAGAATCAGAGCTAGTATCAGGGTTTAACGTAGAATATGCTGCTGGGCCATTCGCCCTATTCTTCCTGGCCGAATACGCAAACATCATGCTAATAAACACACTAACTGCCATCCTATTCCTAAACCCAAGCTCACTAAACCCCCCACAAGAATTATTCCCCATAATCCTGGCTACAAAAGTCTTACTGCTCTCCTCGGGCTTTCTATGAATCCGCGCCTCCTACCCACGATTTCGCTACGACCAGCTCATACATCTGCTTTGAAAAAGCTTTCTCCCATTAACACTAGCACTATGCCTTTGACACACTAGCATACCAATCTGTTACGCAGGCCTACCTCCTTACCTAAGATTACCTAAGGAAATGTGCCTGAACGTAAAGGGTCACTATGATAAAGTGAACATAGAGGTACACCAGCCCTCTCATTTCCTAAATAATACTTAGAAAAGTAGGAATCGAACCTACACAAAAGAGATCAAAACTCTCCATACTTCCTTTATATTATTTCCTAGTAAGGTCAGCTAATAAAGCTATCGGGCCCATACCCCGAAAATGAAGGTCTAACCCCCTCCCTTACTAATGAACCCCCATGCCAAACTAGTCGCCTCCTTAAGCTTGCTCCTAGGGACAACCATCACAATCTCAAGCAATCATTGAATAATAGCCTGAACTGGACTAGAAATCAACACGCTCGCTATCATCCCCCTCATCTCAAAATCCCACCACCCTCGGGCCATCGAAGCCGCAATCAAGTACTTTCTGGTACAGGCCGCCGCCTCAGCCCTAGTCCTCTTCACAAGCATGAACAATGCATGACATACAGGACAATGAGATCTCACCCAATTAACTCACCCCCCTTCGTGCCTACTCCTCACAGCCGCAATCGGAATAAAACTAGGACTAGTTCCATTCCATTTCTGGTTCCCAGAAGTACTTCAGGCCTCATCCCTAACCCCTGCCCTGCTACTATCAACAATAATAAAACTTCCCCCAATCACTATTCTATTCATAACATCACACTCCCTCAACCCAACATTACTAACCACCATAGCAATTGCATCAGCAGCCTTAGGCGGATGGATAGGATTGAACCAAACACAGATCCGAAAGATTTTAGCCTTCTCATCCATCGCCCATTTAGGTTGAATGACGATCATTATTATTTACAACCCAAAGCTCACCCTATTAACCTTCTATCTATATTCTCTAACAACCATTGCCGTCTTTCTCACCCTAAATACAATTAAAGCCGTAAAACTATCAACAATAATAATCTCATGAACGAAGACCCCCATACTCAACGCCACCCTCATATTAGCCCTACTATCACTAGCAGGGCTCCCTCCCCTCACAGGGTTCTTGCCTAAATGACTCATCATCCAAGAATTAACTAAACAAGAAATAACAACAGCAGCCACAATTATTGCCATATTATCTCTACTAGGGTTGTTCTTCTACCTTCGCCTCGCATATTACTCAACAATCACACTCCCACCAAACTCTACAAATCACATAAAACAGTGGCACATTAACAAACCCACAGACTCTCCAATCGCCATCACTACTTCCCTATCAATCCTACTACTACCCCTCTCCCCAATAATCCTGACCACTGTCTAGAAACTTAGGATAGCCACTACAAACCGAAGGCCTTCAAAGCCTTAAACAAGAGTTGAACCCTCTTAGTTTCTGCTAAGATCCGCAGGACATTAACCTGCATTTCCTGAATGCAACCCAGACGCTTTTATTAAGCTAGGACCTCCCCTAGACAGATGGGCCTCGATCCCATAAAATTCTAATTAACAGTTAGATGCTCAAACCAACAAGCTTCTGCCTATCAGACTCCGGCACACTTTTAATGTACATCAATGAGCTTGCAACTCAACATGAATTTCACCACGGAGTCGATAAGAAGGGGAATTGAACCCCTGTAAAAAGGACTACAGCCTAACGCTTCAACACTCAGCCATCTTACCTGTGACCTTTATCAATCGATGATTATTTTCAACAAACCACAAAGACATCGGCACCCTATACTTAATCTTTGGCGCATGAGCTGGCATAGTAGGTACTGCCCTTAGCCTGCTCATTCGTGCAGAACTTGGCCAACCCGGAACCCTCCTGGGAGACGACCAAATCTACAACGTAATTGTCACCGCCCACGCCTTCGTGATAATCTTCTTCATAGTGATACCAATCATGATCGGCGGCTTCGGAAACTGATTAGTGCCGCTTATAATCGGTGCCCCCGACATAGCATTTCCACGCATAAACAACATAAGCTTCTGACTGTTACCCCCATCATTCCTACTCCTCCTGGCCTCTTCCACAGTAGAAGCTGGGGCCGGCACAGGCTGAACAGTATATCCTCCTCTAGCTGGTAATCTAGCCCATGCTGGAGCTTCAGTAGACCTAGCAATCTTCTCTCTCCACTTAGCAGGTGTATCCTCTATTCTAGGCGCTATTAACTTTATCACCACAGCCATCAACATAAAACCTCCTGCCCTCTCACAATATCAAACCCCCCTATTCGTATGATCCGTACTTATTACTGCCGTCCTATTATTACTTTCACTTCCAGTACTTGCTGCAGGCATCACCATGCTACTTACAGACCGAAACCTAAACACAACATTCTTCGACCCCGCCGGAGGCGGTGACCCTGTACTGTACCAACACCTCTTCTGATTCTTTGGCCACCCAGAAGTATACATCCTAATCCTACCAGGCTTCGGAATCATTTCTCATGTCGTAACATACTACGCAGGTAAAAAGGAGCCATTTGGCTACATAGGAATAGTCTGAGCTATACTATCCATCGGATTCCTAGGCTTCATTGTCTGAGCTCACCACATATTTACAGTCGGAATAGACGTAGACACCCGAGCATACTTCACATCTGCCACTATAATCATTGCTATCCCCACAGGCATCAAAGTATTTAGCTGACTAGCCACACTACACGGAGGAACTATTAAATGAGACCCCCCAATACTATGAGCCCTAGGCTTTATCTTCCTCTTCACCATTGGAGGCCTCACAGGAATTGTCCTAGCAAACTCCTCCCTAGACATCGCCCTACACGACACATACTACGTAGTTGCTCACTTCCACTATGTACTCTCAATAGGAGCAGTCTTCGCCATCTTAGCAGGATTTACCCACTGATTCCCCCTATTAACAGGCTACACCCTCCACCCTTCATGAACCAAGGCCCACTTTGGAGTAATATTCACAGGGGTTAACTTAACATTCTTCCCACAGCACTTCCTAGGCCTAGCTGGTATACCACGACGATACTCTGACTATCCAGACGCGTACACCCTATGAAACACCATGTCCTCTATTGGCTCGCTCATCTCAATAACAGCTGTAATCATACTGATATTTATCATCTGAGAAGCCTTCGCATCAAAACGAAAAGTCCTACAACCAGAACTAACTACCACCAACATCGAATGAATTCACGGCTGCCCACCTCCATATCACACCTTCGAAGAGCCTGCCTTCGTTCAAGTCCAAGAAAGGAAGGAATCGAACCCTCATATGCTGGTTTCAAGCCAACCGCATCAAACCACTCATGCTTCTTTCTTATGAGGTGTTAGTAAACCAATTACATAGCCTTGTCAAGTCTAAATCACAGGTGAAAGTCCTGTACGCCTCACATGGCCAACCACTCACAATTCGGCTTTCAAGACGCCTCATCACCCATCATGGAAGAGCTCGTCGAATTCCACGATCATGCCTTAATAGTCGCACTGGCAATCTGCAGCCTAGTTCTCTACCTCTTAGCACTTATACTCATAGAAAAGCTATCCTCAAACACCGTTGATGCACAAGAAGTCGAACTAATCTGAACAATCCTGCCAGCTATCGTCCTCATCCTCCTTGCCCTCCCCTCACTACAAATCTTATATATAATAGATGAAATTGATGAACCGGACCTAACCTTAAAAGCTATTGGTCACCAATGATACTGAAGCTATGAGTACACAGACTTCAAAGATCTCTCATTTGATTCGTACATGATCCCCACAACAGAACTCCCACTGGGCCACTTCCGACTCCTAGAAGTAGATCATCGCGTTGTCGTCCCCATAGAATCCCCCATTCGCATCATCGTCACCGCAGGTGACGTACTTCACTCCTGAGCCGTCCCCACCCTGGGAGTAAAAACTGACGCAATCCCAGGACGACTAAACCAAACATCATTCATCACCACCCGACCAGGAATCTTCTACGGTCAATGCTCTGAAATCTGTGGGGCTAACCACAGCTACATACCAATCGTAGTAGAATCAGCCCCCCTCACTTACTTCGAGAACTGATCTTCACTACTATCATCCTAATCATTAAGAAGCTATGCATCAGCACTAGCCTTTTAAGCTAGAGAAAGAGGACCGCCACCCCTCCTTAATGAAATGCCACAACTCAACCCTAATCCGTGATTCTTCGTTATATTAGTGTCATGACTAACCTTCTCCCTAATCATCCAACCTAAGCTCCTATCATTTATCCCAACCAACCACCCCTCCAACAAAACACACTCAACCACCAAGACCACACCTTGAGCCTGACCATGAACCTAAGCTTCTTCGATCAATTCACAAGCCCATGCCTACTAGGAATCCCACTAATCCTCCTCTCCGTACTATTCCCCGCCCTATTACTTCCCGCCCCCGACAGCCGATGGATCACCAACCGCCTCTCCACCCTACAACTTTGATTCATCCACTTAATCACAAAACAACTAATAATCCCTCTAAACAAGGCGGGCCATAAGTGAGCTCTAATCCTAACCTCACTAATAACATTCCTACTCACGATCAACTTACTAGGCCTACTACCCTACACATTTACCCCAACCACACAACTATCCATGAACATGGCACTAGCCTTCCCTCTCTGACTTGCAACATTACTCACAGGCCTACGAAACCAACCTTCAGCCTCATTAGGCCACCTCCTACCTGAAGGCACGCCCACCCCCTTAATTCCCGCCCTAATCATAATCGAAACAACCAGCCTACTCATCCGCCCTCTAGCCCTAGGTGTCCGCCTCACAGCAAACCTCACCGCAGGCCACTTACTAATCCAACTCGTCTCCACAGCTACTACTGCCTTACTCCCAACTATCCCTGCCGTATCCATTCTAACCTCACTAATCCTACTCCTACTAACCATCTTAGAGGTAGCTGTAGCCATAATCCAAGCATACGTCTTCGTTCTCCTCCTCAGCCTATATTTACAAGAAAACATCTAATGGCACACCAAGCACATTCCTACCACATAGTGGACCCAAGCCCATGGCCCATTTTCGGAGCAGCAGCTGCCCTGCTCACTACCTCCGGACTAATTATATGATTCCACTACAACTCATCCCAACTATTAACCCTGGGCCTATTTTCCATAATGCTGGTCATACTCCAATGATGGCGAGACATCGTACGAGAAAGCACGTTCCAAGGCCACCACACCCCCACTGTCCAAAAAGGTCTGCGATATGGAATAATTCTATTCATCACATCCGAAGCATTCTTCTTCCTGGGCTTTTTCTGAGCATTCTTCCACTCCAGCTTAGTCCCAACCCCAGAACTAGGCGGACAATGACCCCCAACAGGAATTAAACCCCTCAACCCCTTAGAAGTTCCCCTACTAAACACCGCCATCCTCTTAGCCTCGGGTGTCACAGTGACATGAGCGCACCACAACATTACAGAGAGTAACCGAAAGCAAGGAATCCACGCACTAACCCTAACTATCTTACTGGGATTTTACTTCACAGCACTCCAAGCAATAGAATACTACGAAGCACCATTCTCAATTGCTGATGGTGTATACGGATCAACCTTTTTCGTCGCTACAGGATTCCACGGACTACACGTCATCATTGGATCCTCATTCCTATCAGTATGCCTGCTACGTCTAATTAAATACCACTTTACATCTAACCATCACTTCGGATTCGAAGCAGCAGCATGATACTGGCACTTCGTAGACGTAATCTGATTATTCCTCTACATAACCATCTACTGATGAGGATCTTGCTCTTCTAGTATATTAATTACAATTGACTTCCAATCTCTAAAATCTGGTATAAACCCAGAGAAGAGCAATTAACATAATCACATTCATACTAACCTTATCCCTCGCCCTAAGCATTGTCCTTACTACATTAAACTTCTGACTGGCCCAAATAAACCCAGATACAGAAAAACTATCCCCATACGAATGCGGATTTGACCCGCTCGGGTCTGCCCGACTCCCGTTCTCCATCCGCTTTTTCCTCAGTAGCAATCCTTTTCCTATTGTTTGACTTAGAAATTGCACTCCTACTCCCCCTCCCATGAGCCGTACAACTCCAATCACCCACCCTTACCTTAACTTGGGCCTCTACCATCATCATTCTACTTACTCTGGGGCTAATCTATGAGTGAATACAAGGTGGCCTAGAATGAGCAGAATAAGCACAGAAAGTTAGTCTAATCAAGACAGTTGATTTCGACTCAACAAACCATAGTCCAACCCTATGACTTTCTCTATGTCACTCATACACCTAAGCTTCTACTCAACTTTCGCACTAAGCAGCTTAGGATTAGCCTTCCATCGAACGCACCTAATCTCTGCTCTACTATGTCTAGAAAGCATAATATTATCCATATACATTGCCCTATCACTCTGACCAGTAGAAAACCAAGCAACATCATTCACCCTCCTCCCCGTACTCATATTAGCCTTCTCAGCCTGCGAAGCAGGCACAGGCCTAGCAATACTAGTAGCATCCACGCGAACCCACGGCTCTGACCATCTACACAACCTAAATCTACTACAATGCTAAAAATCATTATCCCAACAATCATACTCCTCCCAATAGCCCTCCTATCACCCCCAAAATTCCTATGAACAAACACCACCGCCCACAGCCTATTAATCGCCTCTCTCAGCCTACAATGACTCACCCCAACATACCATCCCTACAAAAACCTTACTCAATGAACTGGTATCGACCAAATCTCATCGCCTCTACTCACACTATCATGCTGACTCCTACCACTCATAATTATAGCGAGCCAAAACCACCTACAACACGAACCTATCGCACGAAAACGGATCTTCATTATAACCCTCATCACAATCCAACCGTTCATTGTCCTAGCATTTTCAACCACAGAGCTTATATTATTCTATATCTCATTCGAAGCAACCTTAATCCCCACCCTAATTCTCATCACCCGATGGGGAAATCAGCCAGAACGCCTAAGCGCCGGTATCTACCTCCTATTCTATACCCTAATCAGCTCCCTCCCCCTACTAGTTGCCATCCTCCACTTACACACACAAACCGGCACCCTACATCTCATAATCCTAAAACTAACCCACCCCGCCCTTACTACCTCCTGAACAAACCTACTATCAAGTCTGGCCCTACTAACGGCATTCATAGTAAAGGCCCCCCTATACGGACTACACCTGTGACTACCTAAAGCCCATGTCGAAGCCCCCATTGCCGGATCCATACTACTAGCTGCACTCCTCTTAAAACTAGGCGGATACGGCATCATACGGCTCACCATACTCATAACACCCATTTCGAACAATCTACATTACCCTTTCCTAACCCTAGCACTATGAGGAGCCCTAATAACTAGCTCAATTTGCCTACGCCAAACTGACCTAAAATCACTCATCGCCTATTCCTCCGTAAGCCACATAGGTCTAGTCATCGCTGCAAGCATAATCCAAACCCACTGATCATTCTCAGGAGCAATAATTCTCATAATTTCACATGGACTAACCTCCTCAATACTATTCTGCTTAGCCAACACAAACTATGAACGTACACACAGCCGCATTCTCCTCTTAACACGCGGCCTACAGCCCCTACTACCCCTCATGGCTACATGATGACTCCTAGCCAACCTAACAAACATAGCCCTGCCCCCAACCACAAACCTAATAGCAGAACTAACAATCATAATCGCACTGTTCAATTGATCTGCCTTCACAATCATTCTCACTGGAGTTGCAACTCTACTAACCGCCTCTTACACTCTATTCATGCTGCTAATAACTCAACGGGGAGTACTCCCTACCCACATTACATCAGTCCAAAACTCCAGCACACGAGAACACCTCCTAATAACCCTCCACATCATCCCACTACTCCTCCTAATCCTAAAACCAGAGCTAATCTCCGGAATCCCCTTATGCAAGTATAGTTTAACCCAAACATTAGACTGTGATTCTAAAAATAGAAGTTAAACTCTTCTTACCTGCCGAGGGGCGGTTTAACCAACAAGAACTGCTAATTCTTGTATCTGAGTCTAAAACCTCAGCCCCCTTACTTTTAAAGGATAACAGCAATCCGTTGGTCTTAGGAACCACCTATCTTGGTGCAAATCCAAGTAAAAGTAGTGGAAATCGCATTACTCCTTAACACCTTCATGGCTCTAACACTAACAATCATCCTAACACCAATTCTACTTCCCTTCCTATTCAAAAACTTCCAAAACTCCCCCACCACCATCACCCACACAGTCAAAACCGCTTTTCTAATCAGCCTGGTACCAATAGCCCTATTTATACACTCAGGCATAGAAAGTATTACCTCCAGCTGAGAATGAAAATTCATCATAAACTTTAAAGTCCCCATTAGCCTTAAAATAGACCAATACTCCCTAATATTCTTTCCCATTGCACTATTTGTAACGTGGTCTATTCTCCAATTTGCATCATGATATATAGCCTCCGACCCCCACATCACAAAATTCTTCCATCATCTCTTAATATTCCTAATCGCCATACTAACCCTAACCATCGCCAACAACCTATTCCTCCTCTTCATCGGATGAGAGGGGGTTGGAATCATGTCATTCTTGTTAATCGGCTGATGACAGGGGCGGGCAGAAGCCAATACAGCTGCCCTCCAGGCCGTCCTCTACAATCGAATTGGAGACATTGGCATTATCTTAAGCATAGCATGACTTGCCTCATACACAAACACCTGAGAACTACAACAAGCCTTCGCTCCAACCCAAACTCCTACACTCCCCCTCCTCGGCCTAATCCTAGCAGCAACAGGGAAATCAGCCCAGTTCGGCCTTCACCCATGACTACCAGCCGCCATAGAAGGTCCAACTCCAGTCTCCGCTCTACTCCACTCCAGCACTATAGTAGTAGCCGGAATCTTCCTGCTAATTCGTACCCACCCTATGCTTTCCAACAACCAAACTGCTCTTACCACATGCTTATGCCTAGGCGCACTATCCACACTATTTGCCGCTACCTGTGCAATCACACAAAACGACATCAAAAAAATCATTGCCTTTTCCACATCCAGCCAACTAGGACTTATAATAGTTACCATCGGACTTAACCTCCCACAACTTGCCTTCTTACATATCTCAACACACGCTTTCTTCAAGGCCATGTTGTTCCTTTGCTCCGGATCAATCATCCACAGCCTAAATGGAGAACAAGACATTCGAAAAATAGGGGGCTTACAAAAAATACTCCCCACAACCACCTCCTGCCTAACTATTGGCAATCTGGCCCTAATAGGAACTCCCTTCCTAGCCGGATTCTACTCAAAAGACCTAATCATCGAAAGCATAAACACATCATACCTAAACACTTGAGCCCTCCTTCTAACCCTACTAGCTACATCATTCACCGCAACCTATACCCTACGTATAACACTACTCGTCCAAACAGGATTCCCCCGAATACCCGCAACTGCTCCAGTAAATGAAAACGACCGGGCAATCACTAATCCAATCACCCGCCTCGCCCTGGGTAGCATTACAGCTGGTCTACTTATTACATCTTTCATCCTACCAACAAAAAACCCCCCAATGACCATGCCAACACTCACAAAAACCGCAGCCATCATTGCCACAACCCTGGGCATCATCCTTGCCCTAGAACTTTCAAACATAACCCACACCCTAACCCCGCCAAAACAAACCACACTCATAAACTTCTCCACCTCATTAGGATTCTTCAATCCCCTATCCCATCGCCCTACCTCCACAAACCTACTAAATAGCGGACAAAAAATTGCATCCCACCTAATCGACCTGTCCTGATACAAAAAAATAGGCCCAGAAGGACTCGCTGACCTTCAACTCATAGCAGCCAAAACCTCAACCACCCTCCACTCCGGATTAATCAAAACCTACCTAAGCTCATTCGCCCTATCCATCCTCATTATTCTACTAACACATAGACCCCAAACCCACCACCCTAATGGCCCCAAATCTACGAAAATCCCACCCTCTCCTCAAAATAGTCAACAACTCATTAATTGACCTTCCCACCCCACCAAACATCTCTGCTTGATGAAACTTCGGATCCCTACTGGGCATCTGTCTACTAACACAAATCCTAACAGGACTCTTACTAGCTATACACTATACTGCAGACACAACCCTAGCCTTCTCATCCGTCGCCCACACATGTCGAAACGTACAATATGGCTGACTAATCCGAAACCTCCACGCAAATGGAGCATCATTCTTCTTTATCTGTATCTACCTCCACATCGGACGAGGGTTCTATTACGGCTCATACCTCTACAAAGAAACCTGAAACACAGGAGTCATTCTCCTCCTAACCCTAATAGCAACTGCTTTTGTGGGGTATGTCCTACCATGAGGACAAATATCCTTCTGAGGTGCTACAGTCATCACCAACCTATTCTCAGCAATTCCATACATCGGCCAAACCCTCGTAGAATGAGCCTGAGGTGGCTTCTCAGTAGACAACCCAACACTAACACGATTCTTTGCTCTCCACTTCCTACTTCCATTCATAATCGCAGGCCTTACCTTTATCCACCTAACCTTTCTTCACGAATCCGGATCAAACAATCCACTAGGTATTCAATCAAACTGTGACAAGATCCCATTCCACCCCTACTTCTCACTCAAAGATATCCTAGGGTTCATTATCATATTCCTACCACTAACAGTATTGGCCCTATTCTCTCCCAACCTATTAGGTGATCCAGAAAACTTCACTCCAGCAAACCCACTCGTTACACCCCCACACATCAAACCCGAATGATATTTCCTATTCGCATATGCTATCCTACGCTCAATCCCCAACAAACTAGGGGGTGTATTAGCCCTTGCAGCATCCGTACTAGTACTATTCCTAAGTCCCCTACTCCACAAGTCCAAGCAGCGCACAATAACCTTCCGTCCCCTCTCCCAACTCCTATTCTGAATCCTAGTCACTAACCTCTTCATCCTGACATGAGTGGGCAGCCAACCCGTGGAACACCCCTTTATCATCATTGGACAACTAGCCTCCCTAACCTACTTCACTATCCTACTACTCCTATTCCCCGCTATCGGGGCCCTAGAAAACAAAATACTTAACTACTAAAAACACTCTAATAGTTTAACAAAAACATTGGTCTTGTAAGCCAAAGACTGAAGATCACACCCCTTCTTAGAGTTTTCCCCCTCAGAAAAAGAGGACTTAAACCTCTATCTCCAACTCCCAAAGCTGGTATTTTACACTAAACTATTCTCTGACCCCCTAAACTGCCCGAATGGCACCCCGAGATAGCCCTCGCACCAACTCCAACACAACAAACAGAGTCAGCAACAATCCCCAACCCGCTACTAAAAACATCCCCACCCCACAAGAATAAAACATTGCCACACCACTAAAATCCAACCGAACAGAAAACATACCCCCACTATCAACAGTAATCACCCCAGGATTTCAAAATTCAACAACCCCCCCAACAACCCCGCCCACCACAAGCACTAGAACAAACCCCACTCCATACCCAACAACCCGCCAATCATCCCAAGCCTCCGGAAAAGGATCTGCAGCCAAAGACACAGAATAAACAAAAACCACCAACATTCCTCCCAAATATACCATAAACAGTACCAAGGACACAAAAGAAACCCCCAAACTCAATAACCACCCACACCCCGCAACAGAAGCCAAGACCAAACCAACCACCCCATAATAAGGAGAAGGATTAGACGCAACCGCCAACCCCCCCAAGACAAAACATAGTCCCAAAAAGAGCACAAAATAAGTCATAACAATTTCTGCTTGGTCTTTTTCCAAGACTTACGGCCTGAAAAGCCGTCGTTGTTTAATCTCAACTACAGAAACCATTTTCCCCCCCCCCCCCCCTACCCCCCCCATCTGCTATGTGGAAGTTTACATTAAACTATATCCCCCATTACACATACTAATTAATGTCCAACAACCATTAATATTCAAACGGGCATACCTCCTCCCCGACCATCCCTCCTTCCAGAGAGTATCCCACCCAATGGATACCGAAAACCATTACAATATCAGTACTAAAACCATCCCCCTGCTAGGTTATACATATCAATCTTCCTGCATACGACAGTGCTTGCCTGCCCCTCTGAATGAACTGTTGAGACATAGCCATCCATAATCTCTTAAGATACAGCATGATCTTCCAAAGTCTCTCAGGGAATGTAAAGCTTCGTACTAGGTGGATTTATTAGTCGGACTCCTCACGTGAAATCAGCAACCCGGTGTTAGGAAGATCCTACACTACTAGCTTCAGGACCATTCTTTCCCCCTACACCCCTAGCCCATCTTGCTCTTTTGCGCCTCTGGTTCCTCGGTCAGGGCCATATCTTGGATTAATCCTCTCAGCTTGTACTTCACCGATACATCTGGTCGGCTATTTATCAACATCTCACCCGTGATCGCGACATCCGACCGTTTTGGTACCTTTGGTTCTTTTTTTTTTTCTGGCGTCTTCAATAAACCCCTTCAGTTGCACCGCAGGTATACCCAATCTATAGACGTGGACCCTCCCTGGTATTCGTGCGGAGTTTGGCCCTCAGGAGTACCTTGGTGTTATGGTTGTAGAAGGTATGGGGAATCATCTCCTCACTGATGCACTTTGCCAAACAACTGGCTATGGTGTGTCCACAGACTATTATCTAAGTTGTTATTTAATGTAGTGCTCAATGGACATGATTTTCTACTTTTCATTTCCTCTAATTTTCTAAACAAAACTAGGGAGTTTTAACTGAAAGATTAACCGTATTTTTTTCACGTATTTTATCATCATTTTATCATCATCTTTTTTACACGTCAACAACAGCGATATTCCATTAAAAAAGAACATTCACAATTCTGTGTTTGTATATTTGAACAACACACTACATATTATAAAAGAAACTCCCCTAAAAATAACAAACAACAAACAACAACAAACAACAACAAACAACAACAAACAACAACAAACAACAACAAACAACAACAAACAACAACAAACAACAACAAACAACAAACCAAGTATGCC